AGCTTCTCTGGTCCTTCACTAATCGGGGCCAAAACTCCGGAAATTAGAAATGCCAAAATAGGAATAACACTTGATATTATTAGAAATGCCCAGAAAATATCATATTCGTGAAGCAGAAACATAGAAGCACTCCTATTAATGTGGAATATACCGAATTAGTTGATTCAAATTGGAATTCTCAATTCATCCATAACTGCATTAGTCGAAACAACAATTTTGATCAAACCACATAGTTTCGTTTGTTTACTTGTTGTGGGTCATGTATCGTCTCAAGATTCATCCAACGGAATCCCACTTACACTTACTTCGATTCTATTTAGATATGGTGTAGACATATAATGCTATTATACAAATCAAACTCTCTCCTACCTTGCCTCGGGTTTTCTATCAAACAAAAAAAGGAATTAAGGAATTTTTTTTAAAGAATATTTTAAATAATATGAATTGAAATTGAAATAATATTCAAACAATATTATTCAAATAAGATTAAATGAAATATTAAACATAAATAATTTCAATATTCTATTAATATAATAGAGCCAAAGAGGAGGTCTGGCCCATTTTTTCTCTCTCTCTCTTTTTTTTTTTTTTTTCTTAGTGATTTAGAATATAGTCAGTAGTCAGATGTAATAGAATTTCTAGGAATTTCCATCTCGGGATTTATGGTATATTCTACGTGGCTGTGTTGGTGTATTCTTTTCATTAAGATCCGGATAGAGGATTATTGTTTCTATTGATTTGATACGGATACGAAAACGGAATGCATCGACCGATTCGATTCTCTCTCCCTGTCCCAGATTTATACTTAATTGATTTGATTCAATCCATTGAATTGTGAGGAACCCTTACATATAAAAACTCATGGGTTCCTATACCCAAATTAGGAAACTTTGGACCTGTACTACCCCGGCCCCGGCTTTACCCCCGAGTTAGAAGTCTTGAAAGAATCATTTCAGACCCATTTCTAGGACTAAAGATCGTGATTTGGAATGACTCGAAATACTTATTTATTTAATGTAATAATAACACCTAGCAGGACCAACCAACGAGTTAGGTTTCGTGACAACAAAAAACGTTTCTTTTGAAGCAAACCTACAAAATGGGGCATAGTTTAATGGTAGAGTCGGCTGAATCGTAAATGATTTACAGAAGATACTTCGAATGGAATCATGCGTTGTCGAACGATTCGATAGACAAAATCTCCCCATCCCAAAACCAACTCATAGAACATAGAAATAGAAGAGGGTGCGTTGATACATTTAGGACCAATTCATTGTCTCTAAAACAATGAATTGGGATTGTTGTTCTGCCAAAAGGCGATACGTCGGGGGATTCCTAACTCATCCAAGTTCAAATGGGCCCTAATCTTTTTAGATAAAGTCTGCATTGGTAGAATTGGAATGATGAACAAATTGGATTGGGTAGATTGGAATAAAAAAAAGAAGTTATTAAGTATTGTACAGAAAAATGACTACTTGCTTTGCTAAGCCGGTTATACGAAGAAAAGCCTATTGTACAATGAAACTTACCAAAGAGCTTCGTTTTTGAAACTCTGGCTTTTCTACAAATACAAGAACAAGAATAGGTTCTAGATAATGTGACTTACTATTAGATTGAATTTGGATTTGATTTGGTTGGGTCAGGTTGGAGTTTTTCTTGAGCCAGGCTCATGTTATGATTTTGACTTCATAAATTGACTTGGGTATACCAAAGCAAAGGTGTATCACTAAATCTTGGATCATGGACAAATAAAAGAGGAAAAAGGCCGTATGTCATTCACAGACGAAGATTAATGAAGAAGAATGGGTTTGTTTATCCGATATTTGAAAATACCGATCCGATTGGATCCATTGGAATAAATTATTGTTTTCAAGCCCCGAGGGATCTCCGTGATCCTGTGGGAATGATTCCATTTCTATGGAACAATCAACCGGCCGGTCACACGCACTAATTAGGAAATGAATACAAAAATGTATAGGGCTATACGGACTCGAACCGTAGACCTTCTCGGTAAAACAGATCAAACTTATTATTATCGAAATGATTCGAACTGTTTCAAAGACCCAACATGCGTTTTTTTTTGCATTGGGCTCTTTCATTAACTGATAAAAAGATCGGCTAGTCCACCATATTTTTTCTTGACAGGAAGATAACGAGATGGCTCCATGCGCTCGGATTCATTATTTTCATTCTGATCCGGGAGCAATACCAAAGTGTTTCAAAGAAGGGTTACCCTGACGTAGGTCTGCCTCCGGCCTAGATCAACCTAAGTTAAATGGAGTCTCTATCAATCCGCCCCAAGAGTCAAATATGATACTTCATACACCTTAAAGTTCATAGGACGAAAAGAGGTTATTTTGAGGTCCTTATCCTCATTATGCCTAGCATTGAAGGGACTGGGTATTCACCTTATCAATGATCAAACCAATGATGGGTTCTATTTGGTACCTGAATTGGCACCTGAATCGGACCCAACAAAATATTTGTCAGGCTATTGTTC